GCGTATAGGTAGAAGGCACGCTAGATCAAATAAGTACCTTGTGGCAGACTTGAGAACTTCTATGGGTCGAATTTTGAGTATTCTCTTATTTATCACCTGTGCCTACAATTTAGGCGGAATACCCTCGCCTATTTTCACTAAGAAACTGAAGGAAAACTCAAAAAAAAAAAAAGAAATGGGGGAAAGTGAGGAAGAAACAGATGTAGAAATAGAAACCACTTCCGATTCCGAAGAGATCCAAGTGGATGAAGAGGAAAAAACAAAGGAGAAATTTGAAAAACCTATTGTGACTCTTCTTTTCGATTATAAACGATGGAATCGTCCATTGCGATATATAACAACCAATCAACCTGCAAATGCTGTAAGAAACGAAAACGAAATGGCACAATATTTTTTTGCTACATGCCTAAGTGACGGAAAACAAAGAATCTCTTTTACATATCCACCCAGTTTGTCAACTTTTTTTGAAATGATACAAAAAAGGTGGTTTTTAGACACGACAGAAACAAGATCCTCGGAAGAACTATATAATCGTTGGGTTTCTACCAACGAACAAAAAAGAAAGAGCCTAAGCAACGAATTTATCAAGCGAATTGAAGCTCTAGACAAGGGTTCTCTTGATGATGTACTTGAAAAAAGGACTAGATTGTACAATGATGGGACTGAGCAAAACTGCTTACCAAAAGTGTATGATCCTTTTTTGAGCGGACCCCACCGTGGAACAATTAGAAATTTCGATTTGGACTCAAGCATCAACAATCCTTTAAACAACCCGATAGAAGATTCCCTAACAAGCATGTGGAATAAGCTTAAGCTTCAAGATATCCTTCCTAATGATTTCCGAGAATTTGAAGATCAAGAAGACAAAAGGAAAGAAGATCAAGAAAACAAAAAAAGTGAAGATCAACAACAAAAAGAATATCAATATCAAAGTGCATTAAGTGCATTTGAAGACGAAGATAAAGAATATCAAAGTGCATTTGAAGATGAAGATCGAGAAATTCGAAGTGAATTTGCAGGGGAACCAAGGCCTAATACGGCTTTGAATTTAAACGAAAATGATGAAATCGAAAATGATGAAATTGAAAACCTTGAAATTGCAATCGAAAACTTTGAAATCGAAAAAAAGGTTCCTCGATGGTCATACAAATTGAACGTGGATTGGGGGGATTTGGAAAACGAGCCAAAAGACAATGAAGAAGAGGAAAATCAGGCTTATGATATTTGTTCACCAGAAGTAAGACGCGTAGTCATTTATACTGAGAAAGAGACTGAGAACGAGACTGAGAACGAGACTGAGAAAGAGACGGAGACTGGTGCGAATGCTAGGACTATCGAAAAAAATACTAAGACTACTACTGACGAAGATAAGACAGATAAAACTGCCGAGAATGCTCGGACTATCGAAAATCCTAAGACTACTACTGACGAAGATAAGACAGATAAGACTGCCGAGAATATTAAGACTACTACTGACGAAGATAAGACAGATAAAACTGCCGAGAATGCTCGGACTATTGAAAATCCTAAGAATACTATTAAGGATAAGGAAGATAAGAAGGAGGAGGAGGAACCGGAAGAAATTGCTTTGCTTTCCTATCTAGAAGAACCAGATTTTGATCGCGATTTAATTAAAGGATCCATGCGAGCTCAACGACGCAAAATTTCTATTTTTCCACTGTTTCACCCATATGTGCGTTCCCCGCTTTTTTTGGGCCAAGAAGACAGAAAATTGTTTTTTTTTTTTTCTTTTGATATCCTCGAAATGCAGAGTTTGCTTTTCAGAATCAGAAATTTGGTGGGTAAATGCGTGGAATTCAAAACTTTTCATTCGCATTCTAAAGATACAGAAGAAAAAAAGAAAAAAAGGCTGGAGCAAGCAGAGCAAAAAGATCCGAGGGAAGAGGTGGAGGAGAAGAAGGTGGCAGACTTTTTCGAACTTTATGAGGCTCAACGACTAAGGGGTGTGCTTTTAGTAACCCTATCATTTCTTAGAAAATATATAATACTGCCCTCGTTGATAATAGCCAAAAATATTGGCCGTATGCTATTATTTCAATGTCCCGAGTGGCGCGAGGATTGGAAAGCGTGGAGTAAAGAAATGCATGTTAAATGTACTTATGAAGGGATTCCATTATCAGAAAATGAATTCCCCCAAAATTGGTTAGACGATGGTATTCAGATAAAGATCCTATTTCCTTTCGATCTAAAACCTTGGCACAAACCTCAAGTAGAATCTAATCATAAAGATCCAATGAAAAAGAAAGGAAAAGGTAAAAAAGGGAATTTTTGTTTTTTAACACCTTTCGGAATGGAAGCCGAAGGACCCTTTGGCCCTTACCGAGAAAAACCCTCCTTTTTTAAACCTATTTGGAAAGAAATTGATACAAACCTCAAAAAAGTGAAAAAGGAAGGTTTTCTAGCTCTAAGAATTTTAAAGCAAAGAACAAAAAGGTTTAGAAAGGTTTTAAAAAAACAAATACGTTGGATTTTCAAAATAATTGGATTTATCAAAAGAAAAATCCAAGAACTTAGAAAAGTAAAGACAATTCCAGTATCTGAGTGGGAGGAATTAAGATCTGAGTGGGAGGAATTAAGTATAAATAGAAAAAATGATAATGATATAGTAAGTAATAATCCTATTACTGAATCGCTCGATCAAGTTAGATCCATGGATTGGATAAATGATTCCCTAACATCAAAAAAAATACCTGATATGGCTGATAGTACAAATGCAATCAAAGATCAAATTAAAACAATCACAACAGAAACTATAAAAATAATTAGAATTCCAGATATCGAAATGAGTTCTAAGAAACCAAGTTATGATGATAAGAAATTAGAGCCGCAGAAAGGGATTTTGCAAATATTCAAAAGAAGGAATACCCGATTAATACGCAAATGGCACTATTTCGTAAAATTGTTTATTGAAAGGATATACATAGAGATCCCTTTATATATAATTAATAGTATGAGAATCAATGTCAAAGTTTTTCTTGAATCAAATAAGAACACTTTTGTTAAATACAGTCCTAATGATGAACCAAATCAAAAAAAAATGCGTTTTATTTCGACTATAAAAGAATCACTTTCTATTTCTAATAGTAGTAATAATAATGAATATTCTTTTTGCGATCTCGCCTCTTTGTCACAGGCATACGTATTTTACAAATTATCACAAACTCAAATTATTAACAAGTATCACTGGAAATCTGTACTTCAATATCAGGGAACACTTCTTTTTCTTAAGGATCAAATAAAAGATTCCTTTAGAAGACAAGGAATATCTCATTCGAAATCAGGGCATAAGAAAATCCACAATATGAGAATAAATGAATGGAAAAATTGGTTAAGGGGACGTTATCACTATCAGTACAATTTATCAAAACCTCAATGGTCTCGACTAGTAGCGCAAACGCAAAAATGGCGAAATAGAATCCAGAAGAGTTTTATGGTTCAAACTAAAAACTCTCAAAATCTGGATTTTTATAAACAGAAAAAAGACCAATTAATTCATTATGAGAACGAAAAAAACAAGAATTATGCGAAGGCTCCTGTACTAAATAAAAAATTGAAAAATTACAAATATGATCGTTTATCACATAAATATATTCATTATGAAGATAAGAAGGGTTCATATATTTCTAGATCACCATTACAAGTAAATGAGGGCAACGAGCTTCTCTTTAATTATAAAAACAAGAAATATTCTCTTGAATTATATGATCTGTCGGAGGATGTAGTTGGTACTGGTTCTCTAAAAAAAAGAGAAGACTACGATAGGCATAGAAATCGGGAGAGAAAATATTTTGATTGGAGAATTTTTGATTTTTCTCTTAAAACAAAAATGGAGGATATAGAGTTCTGGCTCGATCTGGATATTGAGGTCAACATTCTTAAAAATATTAAAAAACGTAATATTTATCCAAAAATTGATAAAGAAGATAAGAAAGATAAGAAAAAGACTTTTTCTCTCGCGATTAATAAACAACTTAACGCGGCCAATCGAACAAAAAACATTTTTGACTGGATGGGAATGAATGAAGAAAGAATAAAAATGGATCCGATATCTAAGACATCTACTCTGAAACTCTCGTTTTTACCCCCAGAATTTGTGTCACTTTATGATACATATAAGATTCAACCATGGAGCATACCAATCAATTCGCTTCTTTTCAATTTTGATGGAGATGAGAACGCTATTGAAAAAAAGGATTCTGAATTAGAAACTAAAAAGAAAGAAGAAAAGAAAAAGTCAGTCCAGGGAAATATTGGCTCAGATGGCTCAAACCAACAAAAAGATTTGAAAGAAGATTCTAACAAAAATGACAAGCAACCTAAGAAGAAGAAAACATCAGAATTAGATCTTTTACTAAAAAAAAATTCTGTTTTTCAAGCAAAATTAGACGAACCTTCACCTTTGTATTCGAATAATGTACTATACGATAATATAAAAGTAATTTCTCTACTGGTTAGACTGCAAAATCCAACGGAAATTACTCTAATTTCGATCAAAAGAGAGGACCTGAGGGTAGAGCTAATCCCATTGACAAATACTCAACCTATTGCCGAGTTAGTAAAAAAGGGATATTTGTTTATTGAACCGGCTAAGTTATCAATAAAATGGGATGGGCAATCTATTATGTATCAAACAATAACGGTTTTACATGTACTTAAAAATAAGCAAAAAATGAAAAGTTATCAAAAAAGCCAAGAAAAAAGAAATGTTGATGTTGATAAGAAGGGTTTTTATAAACCCATTCCTCGACACAAAAAGTTGCTCGGGAATAGAGAAAAAAATCATAATGATTTACTTGTTATTGAAAATATTTTATCTCCTAGACGTCGTAGAGAGTTAAGAATTCGACTTTGTTTAAATTCAGGAGATGGAAATGTTGTGGATAGAGATCTAGCATTTTGTAAGGGTAACAAAGCAAGTACAAGTAACTGTCTTCAAGTTTTGGATAAAGGTAAAAGTTTTGATATAAATGCAAAGAAATTTATGAAGTTTAAATTATTTCTTTGGCCCAATTATCGATTAGAAGATTTAGCTTGTATGAATCGCTATTGGTTTGATACCAATAATGGTAGTTGTTTCAGTATGTCAAGAATCCGTATGTATCCACAATTGAGAATTACTTGATGGTCCATTTTTTATGAATCACATGCCATATCTTATATGGTATATGAAGGCAAGGAGATAGACAAAAGTGTTATGTTATATTAGATTCTGGTACATAAATAATACTGATTTAACGACATTATCCTATCCGAAATGAATTAAGAATCGGCAGGCTCTTCTTAATCTTAAGTCCAACTGCTTCTCTTTTTTGAGTGCAAAGTCGATCAGCCATACCCGTTTTTATATTCATATCCGAAAAAAGTAAAAGTGGATTGAGTAATCGAATTTGATAAAAAAAGCAAGTATCTAAAAAAATTCAAATGAACTTTTGGTGTATAACAAACGCAAATGTATTATTATTAGTGATCGGTAAAACCCAGATTTGTCAATTTGTAAAAAAAAAAAGCGGGAGTGAGAAGAATTCTTTTTATGGTAAAAAATTCATTTATCTCAGTTATTTCTATTTCGCAAGAAGAAAAAAAGGGGTCTGTTGAATTTCAAATATTCAGTTTCACCAATAAGATAAGGAGACTTACTTCACATTTAGAATTGCACAGAAAAGATTATTTATCTCAGAGAGGTTTACGTCAAATTCTAGGAAAACGTCAACGGCTACTATCTTATTTGTCAAAGAAAAATAGAGTACGTTATAAAGAATTAATTAGTAAATTCGATATTCGAGAGATAAAAACCCACCCCAATTAATTTTGAAATTCGTTTGCAGCAATTCACGGAATAAGGAATCGGAGAAAAAATATATGACTGTACCAACTACAAGAAAAGATCTCATGATAGTCAATATGGGTCCTCAACACCCATCAATGCATGGTGTTCTTCGACTCATCGTTACTCTAGATGGTGAGGCTGTTATTGACTGTGAACCTGTATTGGGTTATTTACACAGAGGAATGGAAAAAATTGCAGAAAATCGAACAATTATACAATATCTGCCTTATGTAACACGTTGGGATTATTTAGCTACTATGTTTACAGAAGCAATAACAGTAAATGCACCAGAACAATTAGGAAATATTCAAGTACCTAAAAGAGCCAGCTATATTAGAGTCATTATGCTGGAACTGAGTCGCATAGCTTCTCATTTGTTATGGCTTGGCCCTTTTATGGCGGATATCGGTGCGCAGACTCCTTTTTTCTATATTTTCAGAGAGAGAGAACTTATATATGATCTATTCGAAGCTGCCACGGGTATGCGAATGATGCATAATTATTTCCGTATTGGGGGAGTAGCTGCTGATCTACCTCATGGATGGATAGATAAATGTTTAGATTTCTGTGATTATTTTGTAACAAGGGTTACTGAATATCAAAAACTTATTGCACGGAATCCTATTTTTTTGGAAAGAGTTGAAGGGGTGGGCTTTATTAGCGGAGAGGAAGCAATAAATTGGGGCTTATCCGGACCCATGCTACGAGCTTCCGGAATGCCATGGGATCTTCGTAAAGTTGATCATTATGAGTCTTATGACGAATTTGATTGGGAAGTGCAATGGCAAAAAGAAGGCGATTCTTTAGCGCGTTATTTAGTCCGAATCAGTGAAATGAAAGAATCTATCAAAATTATTCAACAAGCTCTGGAACAAATCCCGGGGGGTCCTTATGAAAATTTAGAAGTACGCCGCTTTGATAGTGCAAGGGATTTCGAATTGAATGATTTTGATTATCGATTTATTAGTAAAAAACCTTCGCCCACTTTTGAATTGTCAAAACAAGAACTTTATGTGAGAGTAGAAGCCCCTAAAGGGGAGTTGGGAATTTTTCTAATAGGGGATCAGAGTGTTTTTCCCTGGAGATGGAAAATTCGTCCACCAGGTTTTATCAATTTGCAAATTCTTCCTCAGCTAGTTAAAAGAATGAAATTGGCTGATATTATGACAATACTAGGTAGTATAGATATCATTATGGGAGAAGTTGACCGTTGAAATGATAATGGATACGACAAAAGTACAACAAGCTATCAATTCCTTTTCCAGATCGGAATCATTAAAAGAGTTTTACGGACTCATATGCTTGCTTGTTCCTATTTTTACTCCTTTATCGGGAATCGTCATAGGGGTGCTAGTAATTGTGTGGTTAGAACGACAAATATCTGCAGGAATACAACAACGTATTGGACCCGAGTATGCCGGTCCTTTCGGAATTCTTCAAGCTTTAGCAGATGGGACCAAACTCATTTTCAAAGAGGATCTTCTCCCCTCTAGAGGGGATATTCTTTTATTCAGTCTTGGGCCGTCTATCGCGGTCATATCAATCTTATTAAGTTATTCCGTAATTCCTTTTGGCTATCGCCTTGTTCTAGCCGATCTGAGTATAGGTGTTTTTTTATGGATTGCAATTTCAAGTATTGCTCCTATTGGACTTCTAATGTCAGGGTATGGATCAAATAATAAATATTCCTTTTTAGGTGGTCTACGAGCCGCTGCTCAATCAATTAGTTATGAAATACCATTAACTCCATGTGTATTATCAATCTCTCTACGTGCGATTCGTTAGGATATTCATCAGTCGGGGCGATGAACTAAATGAAATACAGATAGTTATATGAGTGAAACAAAACAGCTTAAAAATTAGCAGTAAAAAATTGAGTCTCATTCCCTAGGTACAAGAGTTAAGTGAAAGTAAAGATAAGCAGTAGAAACTAGAAACTGTTTCCCAAAGATTGGTGGATTAGTCATCAGGGTTTTGAAGCGGATACAAAAGATCAACCTATAGGGAGTTTTTACTTTTTACTATATCTTTGTATTACTATACTATGTACTATACTATGGGGGGGTTGGGCAAAAATTAGTGGACGGTTAGGAATACTAAGGTACACAAAAGATTAGTAATATAGAGTATCCCGAGGGACGGATATTTCCGTATAAAAGGAATCCTAATAGGGGCTTTAAGTTAGTAGAAACGATCAAGTAGTACTTCCCCATGATCCCGATCCAGAGTATGCTCCTATCCACTGATTCAAGAAATTCCTATCAGGAACGAAGTAATCCTTTATTTTCTTTTAGATTCTTTTTTTATTTTTTATGAGAAAGAAGAAGAGGAACGAAAGAAAAAAACGGAACTCTTATTCTTTATTTCTTTATCCATATTAATAATTACTACACATATAACTCTTATCACAATTCATGAACTAATAACTAATATAACTAATAGAGTGTCTTTTTTTTTTTTTCGTAATGGAAAGGGGTATGAATACAAATAGTCATAAGTAGTTTATTTAAGGATGAAGTTTTTACTAAATAAAGTTGAAATTCTATTCTAAAGGATAAGATCAATTCATAAGCACTTTTTTATAGCAGACAGGATTGCATTGGTCTAATTTTGGACTTTACGATGTATCGTTACTCGACCTACTCTACAAACAACAAACATAGTGAGATACCATCAAAGAGGTCCTTATATTTATTTGTGGCCATCGAGGAGCCGTATGAAGTTGAAATTTCATGTACGTTTTTGCAATAGCGACGGGAAGAGTGATGTTACCATCGACTAGAATTATCTAACAGTTCAAGTACAGTTGATATAGTTGAGGCGCAATCAAAATATGGTTTTTGGGGGTGGAATCTGTGGCGTCAACCTATAGGGTTTATGGTTTTTCTAATTTCTTCCCTAGCGGAATGTGAGAGATTACCTTTTGATTTACCGGAAGCAGAGGAAGAACTAGTTGCGGGTTATCAAACCGAATATTCGGGTATTAAATTTGCTTTATTTTACCTTGCTTCCTATCTAAACCTACTAGTTTCTTCATTATTTGTAACAGTTCTTTACTTGGGTGGTTGGAATTTTTCTATTCCGTACATACTCATTCCTGAGCTTTTCGGAAATAATGAAGTGTGTAGAGTCTTTGGAACGACAATAGGTATTTTTATTACATTAGCTAAAGCTTTTTTGTTCCTGTTCATTCCTATCACAACAAGATGGACTTTACCTAGGCTGAGAATGGACCAACTATTGAATCTTGGGTGGAAATTTCTTTTACCTATTTCTTTGGGGAATTTTTTATTAACAACTTCGTTCCAACTCCTTTCATTATAATGGAAAGGCATGGCATGGGATTTTTAGGATATGATAGTATAGCTTCATAACTTCTCTCAACCAATAGAAAGAAACATGAAATTTATTCAGAGATATTCACGATATGCTCCCTATGGTAACTGGGTTCATGAATTATGGTCAACAAACAGTACGAGCTACGAGGTATATTGGCCAAAGTTTTTTGATTACCCTATCTCATGCGAATCGTTTGCCGGTAACTATTCACTATCCTTATCAAAAATTCATCACATCGGAGCGTTTTCGTGGTCGAATACATTTTGAATTTGATAAATGTATTGCTTGTGAAGTATGTGTTCGTGTATGCCCTATAGATCTACCTGTTGTTGATTGGAAATTGGAAACGAATATTCGAAAGAAACGATTGCTTAATTACAGTATTGATTTTGGAATATGTATATTTTGTGGTAACTGCGTCGAGTATTGTCCAACAAACTGTTTATCAATGACTGAAGAATATGAGCTTTCTACTTATGATCGTCACGAATTAAATTATAATCAAATTGCTTTGGGTCGATTACCAATGTCAATAATTGGAGATTACACAATTCAAACAATTATGAATTCGATTCCAATAACAAAAAGCGTGGGTAATTCTGTTCATTCAATAACAATTACTTAATTAGATTAGTCAAATTTGGTTTTGATTGAACTTGAGGAAGCGAAGTTTGCTTAATCAATACCTAAACCTAAGAATCCTAAGATTGTTAAGAATCGGGGCTTGCTTTGTGTTAAAAATTCTAAAATATATGAGGCTTTCGAAATCTATAAATGAAATTGCATTTTTTCGTTTTTTCGTATAGAAAAAGCAGATGCAAGTAAAATGACTAAGTGTATCTACATCAACTAACACCCTATAAAAGGATTTCATTCAATTAGAAACTAGAAACGTATTAAAAAATAGGATAATGTCTTTTTTCTCGGTCGGGTCAATAAGGTCATGAAGGATTTCGGCTGAATTTCTCTCTTAATTTTACATATTTACATAAAATAAAAAATGGATTTACCTGCGCCAATACATGATTTTCTCTTAGTATTTTTAGGGTTGGGTCTTATAGTCGGTGGTCTAGGAGTAGTATTACTTACCAATCCTATTTATTCTGCCTTTTCGTTGGGATTGGTGCTTGTTTGTATATCCTTATTCCATATTCTTTCGAATTCCTATTTTCTAGCTGCGGCACAGCTACTTATTTACGTGGGAGCCATAAATGTCCTAATCGTTTTTGCTGTGATGTTCATGAATCGTTCAGAATATTCCAATGATGCCCACCTTTGGACTGCGGGGGATGGGATCACTTCACTAGTTTGTACAAGTCTTTTTTTTTCACTAATTACTACTATTTCAGATACATCATGGTACGGAATTATTTGGACCACAAGATCAAACCAAATTCTAGAACAGGATTTGATAAATAATGGTCAACAAATTGGGATTCATTTATCAACGGATTTTTTTCTTCCATTTGAACTTATTTCTATAATTCTTTTAGTTGCCTTGATAGGCGCAATTGCTATAACTCGTCAGTAATAAATACTCATAAAAAAAAACTAAGGATTTCCTTTCTTTTCTTTTTATTTTAATGCTTCTTTTAGCTTGTTCATGTATAAAATGGAAATGTTTTAGTTAGGTCTATTACCAATATTTTCATTACATACTTGGTATACTCTATCAGTTCAGTTACATTATTGTTCATATTGAAATGAATCAAGATTGAATTGGTGCGGGGTAGTTCAATGATGCTCGAGCATATACTTGTTTTGAGCGCCTATTTATTATCTATGGGTATCTATGGATTGATTACAAGTCGAAATATGATTAGAGCGCTTATGTGTCTTGAGCTTATACTGAATGCAGTGAATTTGAATTTCATAACATTTTCTGATTTTTTTGATAGTCGTCAATTAAAAGGAGACATTTTCTCGATTTTTGTTATAGGTATTGCAGCCGCTGAAGCGGCTATTGGATTAGCTATTGTTTCGTCAATTCATCGTAATAGAAAATCAACTCGTATCAATCAATCAAATTTGTTAAATAAATAGCAGTAATCGTAGGCATATAGATAAAGAAAAGAATAGACGCTATTTTTGAAAATCTAAGAAGGCGAAGTATCTTGGTCCTCTCTCATGAGCAGATACAGAAGTAGATTGATTACAAACTCATTCTAGTAAATGGAAATCGTTGATTCATCTGGTGTTTAAATGTATTTCATTTACTAATACTAAGTTATTTTACTAGAACTAGATCGAAAATTTATGATGTTCAAAAAATGGATAGATCCAATGTCACATTCAGTAAAGATTTATGATACATGCATAGGGTGTACCCAATGTGTACGAGCTTGCCCCACAGATGTATTAGAAATGATACCTTGGGACGGATGCAAAGCTAAACAAATTGCTTCTGCTCCAAGAACAGAAGACTGCGTGGGTTGTAAAAGGTGTGAATCCGCCTGTCCAACGGATTTCCTGAGTGTACGGGTTTATTTATGGCATGAGACAACTCGCAGCATGGGTCTAGCTTATTGATACCTTGCAAAAAATTCTACTTGCACTCTTTTTATTTTTCTTTACCGACAAAAACCCATACTCGAAAAATACATAACATAATTAGATATATATAATATCGAGTATGGGTTTTTCTGTCCAAAGTGTATCTTGTCTTTACCACGAATTCTTTTCCTTGGTTAACAATAATTGTTGTTTTGCCGATATTCGCGGGCTCTCTCATTTTCTTTTTCCCTCATAGAGGAAATAAGGTAATTAGGTGGTATACTATTTGTATTTGTCTATTAGAACTCCTTCTAACCACCTATGCATTCTGTTATCATTTTCAATTGGACGATCCATTAATCCAATTGGAAGAGGATTATAAATGGATAAATATTTTTGATTTTCACTGGAGACTCGGAATCGATGGACTTTCCATAGGACCCATTTTACTGACGGGATTTATTACCACTCTAGCTACTTTAGCGGCTTGGCCGGTTACTCGAGATTCACGATTGTTCCATTTCCTAATGTTAGCAATGTATAGCGGTCAAATAGGATCATTTTCCTCTCGAGATCTTTTACTTTTTTTCATTATGTGGGAGTTGGAATTAATTCCTGTCTACCTACTTCTTTCTATGTGGGGCGGGAAGAAACGTTTGTACTCAGCTACAAAGTTTATTTTGTATACTGCGGGGGGTTCTATTTTTCTCTTAATCGGAGTTCTGGGTATGAGTTTATATGCTTCTAATGAACCGACATTACAGTTTGAAACATTAGCTAATCAATCATATCCTGTAGTATTGGAAATACTATTATATCTTGGATTTTTTATTGCTTATGCTGTAAAACTTCCAATCATACCCCTACATACATGGTTACCGGATACCCACGGAGAAGCACATTATAGTACATGTATGCTTTTAGCCGGAATCTTATTAAAAATGGGAGCATATGGATTAGTTCGTATCAATATGGAATTATTACCCCACGCTCATTCTCTATTTTCTCCCGGGTTGATGATAATAGGGACAATTCAAATAATCTATGCAGCTTCAACATCTCCTGGTCAACATAATTTAAAAAAGAGAATTGCTTATTCTTCCGTATCTCATATGGGTTTCACAATTATAGGAATTAGTTCCATAACAGATGCGGGACTCAATGGGGCTATTTTACAAATGATCTCTCATGGATTTATTGGCGCTGCGCTTTTTTTCTTGGCAGGAACGAGTTATGATAGAATACGTCTTGTTTCTCTCGACAAAATGGGAGGAATAGCTATCCCAATGCCAAAAATATTTACATTATTTAGTAGTTTCTCAATGGCTTCTCTTGCATTGCCAGGAATGAGCGGTTTTTTTGCGGAATTGGTAGTATTTTTTGGAATAATAACTAGCCAAAAATATTTTTTCATGTCAAAAATACCCATTACATTTCTAACGGCAATTGGAATGATATTAACTCCTATCTATTCATTATCTATGTTACGTCAGATTTTCTATGGATACAAACAATTTCATGCCCCAAACTCTCATTTTTTTGATTCCGGACCGCGAGAACTTTTTGTTTCGATTTGTATACTTTTACCAATAATTGGTATTGGTATTTATCCAGATTTCGTTTTTTCCCTATCAGTTGACAAGGTAGAAATTATTTTATCTAATTCTTTTTTTTTATAGATACTTTGTTTTTATCAAAAAAATAAAAGAATAATATAATAAGATATCTATCAAGTAAAAAAAACTTGATTGAATTAGATACGTTTGGAGTTTTTGTTTGAGAACCGTAAAAAACTTTATGGTTCTCAAACAAAAACTCTTACAAACTTTTGTTATATACGCTATCCCCCTGTCCCTGTATTCGATTTCTAAGGATCCTTCTTCAATTAGAAGTTAATGTGAATGAACCATAACTATGTAGTCCTATTCCTAATAGATTTATCCCGAAATAGCATATCCAAATTATAAGAAATCCCGTAGAAGCCACAATTGCAGAGTTTATGCCTTGCAAATTCTTATTTGTTCGAGTATGTAAATAAATCCCAAATATAGCCCAAGTAATAAATGCCCAAGTTTCCTTGGGATCCCAATTCCAATATGACCCCCACGCTTCATTAGCCCACACTGCTCCGGAAAGGATACCGATGGTTAAAAAGAGAAAACCTAGACTAATGATACGACAACCCCAAAAATCCAATTGATGAATGAATTGATACCTATGATAATTTCTAAACGAAATAAAAAAAGGATTTCGCACAACATTGCTTATTTCATTCATGTATTTTGTCTCGCCAGAATAAAATGGCCCCGTTAATAAATAATGAATTTTACCAAGAATCTCTAGGTTTTTTCGAAATGTAATTACTAGAAGGGCCATTGATAATAAAGATCCGCATAGAAGAGCTGCGTAGCTCAATACCATCATACTTACGTGCATCATTAACCACTGAGATTGGAGAGCGGGTACTAATTTTGTGGATTGATGAATTTCAGTTAAAAGACCTGAAGTAGCAAACCCTTGGGTAAAAATAGCACTTGGCGTGGTTATTGTACTTAAATGATTTTTATGGTTCCTAAAATAGGGAACTAAATGAATCATGGAAAAACTCCACGAAAGGAACATTAATGATTCATATAAATCACTTAAGGGGAAATGACCTGAATAAATCCACCGAATCACTAAAAATCCTGTTATACACAAAAAAGAAGCTTTCATCCCTTTTTCTGACGAATCATATAGTCCAACAATTTCGTGGACTAATAAGGTCATCAAATAAATAGTAGTTACAATTGAAACAATCGAAAAAGAGACGTGAGTTAATATATGTTCTAAAGTCAAAAATATCATAAAAATCCTAAAAGTAAATATGGAATTCAAGAATTCAATTCATTATAGAATAGGATCTATTTTAGTTCTTTTTGAAGATGCCGCCACTCGGACTCGAACCGAGATGCTCTAGCACTGCTTCCTAAGAGCAGCGTGTCTACCAATTTCACCATAGCGGCGTGCTCGAAATCATAATAGCCCATCTATATTCAATATTCAATCGTTGAGATGGCAGGATTGAATTAGTATCCCTTAGCTTTAGAAAAAAAATGAATAAAGACTTACTATAATAATAAAAAAATAATAACTATTTGAACATATTCAATAAAAGAAAAAGAAAAAAGAATCTTTAGTTGTGAAATAGTGTAAGTTTTCATAATCCAATGCTTTTTTTATCTAGTTAAAAGGGAAGCTCTTCGAGAATTTACCCGTCTTAACTAGATCGTGACCCAATTCTTATTTTTTGAGAATTTTTTCTCTATCTTTATGCGAGATATATTCTATATTCAAATGAAAAATGAAAACCTTCCTAAAACTAAAAAAAGAAGACTTTTTTTAGTTTTTGTATTATTTTCATTTGAAAAAGTGAATAGATAGGAAAGATTCTAATCCCTATCCCACAAAAACTTACAAAAAAAAAAAAAAAAACGAAAGAGAAAAATGGTATACTTATACCTTGAACTCAATTTTACTTAAGTATTAAGTAAAAATAATCATTTATTTTGGTTATTGCAATATTCGGTAAATAGATTATAGAATATATATATTTTATGTATATAATTAATATAAAAAATATATACAGAATCCTGAGTAGCCATTTACCCCAATAAATAAAGAAAGATAATATAAATTGATGGGAATACTTCCTATTATTTTACTAATTTACTAAATGAAATTAGCAAATTGAGCGATTCGTCGGCATTCAAATTCAATTTAGAATAGTTCAATGCTTTACTACATTACTTTTTTCGATTAGTCGCACAAAAAAAAAATTGAAAATTCCCGGAAAAAGATATCTTGCAAAAGCAAATTCTTTTACTGTCGCCCAGCACCTTTTTGAATTTACAAATATTTTGACGAATACGTTTTTTTGGAACCATCATTAAAAATGAAAACAGAAAAAAATAAAGAGGTTATTTACTATATTATAGTTAACTGGGTAAGACTTGTATTGATCAAAATAGAGATTTTTTACTGTATTAGATAAAATATCCGTACATACAAGATCAAAAGTAAAGAATCATTTTTCTCATTTTTCTTTGTTACTATTTAATATATCTTATCTTCTCTTCGCATTAAGATTTATTTCGACGATCTCCATTTCTTGCTGCTATAGATATAGCAATTTAATTGCTTATTCTTATTAATTTAATAATAAAAGGGATTTGATTGAGTATCTCCAGATAGTTTCGTCGTGTTATATTAAATTAACAAAAAATAGATCAAAAAGTTTCATGAAACCTACCTGCTTGAAAAATAAAAAACGCTATTGTAAAAATTGTCAAAATTTCCATTTTCAAATTAGAACGAGTCAATGAGTTAGTTGTTATATTAATTGGTTGAGTGATACTTGATTTGATAATAAATAATATTTTTCATAATTTATTTGTTTTCTTTTTTTTTTTTTCAGTTATATGCGATTTGATTTCTATTTAATTTAAATCGTCATTTTCTTTATTCAATTCTTTTTTGCTTTTTCCCCAAGAGATAAGAACTGGTGAATCGGAAACAATTAAATAATAAAAAAAAAAAAAATACAAAAAGTTTTCTTTTTTTATGGAACATACATATCAATATGCATGGATCATACCTTTTGTTCCACTCCCAGTTCCTATTGCTATAGGAGTGGGACTTCTCCTTTTTCCGACCGCGACAAAAAGCCTTCGCCGTATGTGGGTTTTTCCTAGTGTTTTATTACTCAGTATCATTATGATTTTTTCAGCGGATCTGGCTATTTATCAAATAAACGTCAGTATTGCTCATCAATATGTATGGTCCTGGACTATCCATAATGATTTTTCCTTAGAATTTGGCTATTTGATAGATCCGCTTACTTCCATTATGTTATTATTAATTACTACTGTTGGGATAATGGTTCTTATTTATAGTGACAATTATATGTCTCATGATCAAGGATATTTGAGATTTTTTGCTTATATGAGTTTGTCTAATGCTTCTATGTTGGGATTAGTAACTAGTTCTAATTTGATACAAATTTATTTTTTTTGGGAATTGGTTGGAATGTGTTCCTTTCTATTAATAGGTTTTTGGTTCACACGACCTATTGCGGCAAGTGCTTGTCAAAAAGCCTTTGTAACTAATCGCGTAGGGGACTTTGGTTTATTATTAGGAATCTTGGGTTTTTATTTTATAACGGGTAGTTTCGACTTTCGAAATTTGTTCGAAATAACCAAAAATTTGATTGATAATGATGGGTTCAATTCTTTATTTCTTACTTTCTTTGCCTCCCTATTATTCGTTGGTGCAGTTGCTAAATCGGCACAATTTCCCCTTCATGTATGGTTACCTGATGCCATGGAAGGGCCTACTCCTATATCAGCTCTTATCCATGCTGCTACTATGGTAGCAGCAGGAATTTTTCTTGTAGCTCGACTTATTCCTCTTTTTATATCTATACCCTACGTAATGAATTTTATTTCTTTAATAGGTATGATAACATTACTATTAGGGGCTACTTTGGCTCTTGCTCAAAGAGACATTAAGAGAAGTTTAGCCTATTCTACAATATCTCAATTGGGTTATACTATGTTAGCTTTAGGTATGGGATCTTATCGAGTGGCTTTATTTCATTTGATCACCCATGCCTATTCGAAAGCATTATTATTTTTAGGTTCTGGATCCATTATTCATTCAATGGAAACCTGTATTGGATATTCGCCAGAAAAAATCCAGAATATGGCTCTTATGGGGGGTTTAACAAAATATTTACCAATTACAAAAACTTCCTTTTTGTTAGGTACACTTTCTCTTTGTGGTATTCCACCTCTTGCTTGTTTTTGGTCCAAAGACGAGATTCTTTATGATAGCTGGGGATATTCGCCTCTTTTTGCGATAATAGCTTCTTTCACGGCGGGTTTAACTGCATTTTATATGTTTCGAATGTATTTACTGACTTTTGAGGGGCATTTAAACGTTTATTTTCAAAATTTTAACGGCAAAAAAAATAGCTCGTTCTACTCACTATCTATATGGGGTAAAGATGGATTGAAATTGATAAAAGCAAATTTGCTTTTATCAACAATAAATAATATTGAAAGCGTTTCCCTTTTTTTGAAAAAAGGGTATCCAATTCATGGGAATGCAAGAAATGTGATGCGACCTCTTTTTACTATTACTCTTTTTTCCAATAAAAAAAATTCAATCTATCCCCAGGAATCGGACAATACAATGCTATTTCCACTTATTGTATTGGTTTTATTTACTTGTTTCATCGGATCCATAGGACTTCCTTTTGATCAAAAGGAAGTCTATTTTGATATATTATCAAAATGGTTAGCTCCGACGATAACTTTTTTACAGTCAAATTCAAACAATTCTATGGATTCGTATGAATTTGTCACAAATGCATTTTTTTCAGTAAGTATAGCCTTTTTTGGAATATTTATAGCGTCTCTTTTATATAGGCCTGTTTATTCATCTTTTCATAATTTTGGCTTAATGAATTTATTTATGAAAACGGGGCCTAAAAGACTCTTCTGGGACCAAAAAATCAATATTCTCTATAATTGGTCATATAATTGTGCTTATATTGAAGCTTTTTATAAAACTATCTTTATTAGTGGCATAAGAAGGTTAGCAGAACAAATGTCTTTTTTTGATAGAGGGGTAATTGATGGAATTACGAACGGGGTTGGTGTTATAAGTTTCTTTGTAGGAGAGGGGATAAAATATATGGGGGGCGGTCGAATTTCTTCTTATCTTTTCTTTTATTTATTTTATTTATCCATTTTTCTTTTTTTAGTAATTTACTACTTACTATAGCTATAGTGACGTTTTCTTTTACTTTATTTTTCGATGAGAACAGAAAGAAAAAGAATAAGCCTACTCCGCGGAGCAATGCCAACAGAAGCCAAGTCCCAACCCGAGTATGAAACATTGTCGCCAAAAGGAGGCAATATTTTGATTGACATCCTCTGATTCCGTAGAACAAGAGATAGCCATTCCTAATCCTAATATAATCAGACAAATCTCAGTTTTACTAAAAGGTAATCTCTGTCATAGAAATTTTGCGTCGTTGAGCTCGCATGGATCCTTTAATTAAATCGCGATCAAAATCTGGTTCTTCTAGATAGGAAAGCAAAGCAATTTCTTCCGGTTCCTCCTCCTCCTTCTTATCTTCCTTATCCTTAATAGTATTCTTAGGATTTTCAATAGTCCGAGCATTCTCGGCAGTTTTATCTGTCTTATCTTCGTCAGTAGTAGTCTTAATATTCTCGGCAGTCTTATCTGTCTTATCTTCGTCAGTAGTAGTCTTAGGATTTTCGATAGTCCGAGCATTCTCGGCAGTTTTATCTGTCTTATCTTCGTCAGTAGTAGTCTTAGTATTTTTTTCGATAGTCCTAGCATTCGCACCAGTCTCCGTCTCTTTCTCAGTCTCGTTCTCAGTCTCGTTCTCAGTCTCTTTCTCAGTATAAATGACTACGCGTCTTACTTCTGGTGAACAAATATCATAAGCCTGATTTTCCTCTTCTTCATTGTCTTTTGGCTCGTTTTCCAAATCCCCCCAATCCACGTTCAATTTGTATGACCATCGAGGAACCTTTTTTTCGATTTCAAAGTTTTCGATTGCAATTTCAAGGTTTTCAATTTCATCATTTTCGATTTCATCATTTTCGTTTAAATTCAAAGCCGTATTAGGCCTTGGTTCCCCTGCAAATTCACTTCGAATTTCTCGATCTTCATCTTCAAATGCACTTTGATATTCTTTATCTTCGTCTTCAAATGCACTTAATGCACTTTGATATTGATATTCTTTTTGTTGTTGATCTTCACTTTTTTTGTTTTCTTGATCTTCTTTCCTTTTGTCTTCTTGATCTTCAAATTCTCGGAAATCATTAGGAAGGATATCTTGAAGCTTAAGCTTATTCCACATGCTTGTTAGGGAATCTTCTATCGGGTTGTTTAAAGGATTGTTGATGCTTGAGTCCAAATCGAAATTTCTAATTGTTCCACGGTGGGGTCCGCTCAAAAAAGGATCATACACTTTTGGTAAGCAGTTTTGCTCAGTCCCATCATTGTACAATCTAGTCCTTTTTTCAAGTACATCATCAAGAGAACCCTTGTCTAGAGCTTCAATTCGCTTGATAAATTCGTTGCTTAGGCTCTTTCTTTTTTGTTCGTTGGTAGAAACCCAACGATTATATAGTTCTTCCGAGGATCTTGTTTCTGTCGTGTCTAAAAACCACCTTTTTTGTATCATTTCAAAAAAAGTTGACAAACTGGGTGGATATGTAAAAGAGATTCTTTGTTTTCC